TCACCCCTACCATCAATAGGTTTAGCCAGGGCATTTACAACACGACCCAAATAGGCCTCACTCACGGGTATCTGAGCAATTCTTCCTGTTGCTTTTACAGAACTTCCTTCTTGTATCAGCAAACCATCACCCATTAATACAACACCGACATTTGTTGATTCCAAATTAAGAGCAATACCTACTGTACCCTCTTGAAATTCTACTAATTCACCCGCCATTACTTCATCAAGACCATGAATACGAGCAATGCCGTCACCTACTTGCAGTACGGTACCGGTATTTACAATCTTTACTTCTCTATTATATTCCTCAATTCGCTCACGGATAATCTTACTAATTTCGTCGGCTCGAATTGTTACCATGAGTTTTTCTTACTTAGTTAAAAAAAAATAATACCTAGAGTCGAAGGACTAATCGGTTATTGCCCCCAACATGCCAATATTGGCACGTATAGTACGTAAATGTAACTCGTTGTTCAAACAACTGCTCAGAGTTCCTAGAGCCCCTTGTAAGGCTTGTTGGAAAACCCGTTGTCGGACTTGATTAATCGCCCTTTGTTGTTCAAAATGAATAGTTTCGTTTTTGTAATTTTCTAGTTGTTTCAAAGTCTTAGAAGTGGAATTAATAAAATTAATTCTTTCTCGCTCTATCTCAGAGTATCCATTGACTCGAAACTGATCTGCCTCCATTTCCACTTTTCGTAAGCGTGTCCGGGCCTTTTCCAGCTGTTCAATGGCTCCCCCACGTAGTTCTTCTGAATTTCGAATAGTATTCAAGATCCTCTGTTTTCGATTATCTAATAAATCACTTAATGAAAGTAGATTCTCTTTCCATTCATTTAAAAACTTCCATGATCCCTTCCCGAACCAAACATGAATCTTTCGATTCATTTGGCTCTCACGCTCAATTACTTAAATTACTTATGATAAATTCCCATATCTTTTTTTGAATGTAATGAGCCTATCCTCTACTCTCTTCATATTCCAAAATAAAAATATCAAAACCAATCACTAATCCAAAACCAAAAAAGTCGGAGGACTCTTCTGACCAAACAAAAATATGTAATTGTCAACAAAGTTGTTTCTTTTTTTTATCCAAAAATCCAATAAAGGGTTTTCTTCCTTTAATACACAATACATAGGTCGTCGATTCATCATTGGATAAAAGGGGGTTTAATACCAATTTTTGTAATAAGCGGTTCAAATCATTTTATCCATATGAGTGTTCTTATATAGATAAATTATTCATTTTGAAAGCATCTCTATATTAATATTCATATTGTGGTAGAAAGAGTACCATGCTGCGTCTGGACTTCAAACGATTTAGCTTTAACCATAGTTAACGGTCCCACATTTTTGGTTGATAGAGAATCAAAGCGGGTTTACCAACGAATAACGAAATGCTATGGTTCTTGCATATGATTTCTTTATTCAGAAGTCATTCGTGAGATAATGTACCTACTTTTCCTAGTTATAACATAAAAAGTACAGCTGGTTGGATCCAGCCTATTCTTGAAATAAACAACTCGCACACACTCCCTTTCCAAAAAAAACCAATACCCCAAGCACTACACTTAGATTTATTAGATTTGTTGCTAAAATATCGGTATTAAACCCGAAACTCCCGGCGGATGGCCAGTGGCCTAAAGAAACGAAAGAATCGGTTACATTTTTCATATGATCTCCTCTTATAGATAGACTAAAAAAAAAGAACAGAGTTCTTTTTGTATCGCCCTGCCCCCCCTTTGATATATATTTTACTATTTCTAAATCGAGCCAAAAAAGATTCTATTTAGAAATGGTGAATTACCCCCTTCTTTATTTAAACCCTTACTAAAAAATATAAAAGTGGATTCCTTAGACTACGAACGGAAAGGATGAAAGCGAGTGAGTATGATAATTACTCATCCACAAATCAGCCCTTCCCGTGGGTTATTGCTTTTTCGAATTTATAAGATTAAACAAAAGGATTCGCAAATAAAAGTGCTAATGCTACAACCAGGCCATAAATTGTTAAAGCTTCCATAAAAGCTAGACTAAGCAATAAAGTACCTCGTATTTTTCCCTCCGCCTCAGGCTGTCTCGCGATACCTTCTACAGCTTGGCCCGCAGCAGTACCTTGACCAACTCCAGGTCCAATAGAAGCAAGCCCTACAGCCAATCCAGCAGCAATAACGGAAGCGGCAGAAATCAGTGGATTCATGATAAGTTCCTCATACAAAAAAAAATGGTTAATGATACAGTCAGCCGATGAATTCTAACTTAATATTCCATCGCTACAATTCATCCAGTCGAAGTCACTACAAACTTCAAATTGAAGTAATAATCTTATTCAAGGATCAAAACTACTTTACTTTGATATCTCTTTTTTAGTTCCTATCGACAAAGTTTTTGCGAATCCGTACGACTTTCGTCCGTCCATTTCTTTGTTCCGAACCATTCTTTGAATTCTTCGATTTTTTTCTTGATTTCATCTGTTTATTCATTGAACTCACAGTCCCAGAGGATACGGAAAGACTTCTATTGGAATAGCCATCAAATTTCTAGTAGTAGGGCAAATTGAATATCTCTTTAGTTCATATATAACTAGTCAATATTTAATATCAATCACCTATACATGTCTTTCTTCCATAACGTAAACCAACTCTTCATTCATCTTAAATTCAATCGAATTCGAGAATTATGCGTCGAAAAACAAGTTGACTTATAGCATAGCGCTTTTTTACATATAATATATCTAGTAAAACCTCCCCCTCCGATCCGAATCACCCTATTTTTTATGAATCCCTTTTTTGTTTGTAAATACTTCTTCCCCTTTCTTTATCATTTTCCCGCATGGATACAATCTAAATAGACAAATTGCTTAGGACGAATAAGTGGATAGAAATATCATTATTTGATTGATCTAAGTTCACGCAATTTAGTATTTCTGAAAATTTTATTTTGGTCAATCGCTGAAAAAAATCAACTGAAAGGGGAATCCTTCTATAGAGCACCCCTCTTTTTTTACTCATACGTCGTAAACCACAAGAATTCTTATTCAAATTCTGATTCCGAATAGGAAATATTAGGATTGGCCGACCAGCAATATAAAATGAATATCTATTCAGGAGAGAATGGTATAATATAAGTGGATCAACCAATAATTTTAGGAAAAAGATCTTTTAGATCTCTTTCCCTTTTTTTTATAACTCTCTACTCTAATATCTTTGGCTATTACTCTAGATTGTATATAGTGAGTTGTATATTTAGATTTCCTAATTAGATTAGATTTTTTTTGAGCCACGCATACATTACCTTGGGATAAACTAAAAAAGAATCTTTCAAAAACTAGTCAATGATGGCCCTCCATGGATTCCCCTATATAAGCCGCGGCTAAAGTTGCAAAAATCAGAGCTTGAATACCACTTGTAAATAATCCAAGGAACATGACAGGTATAGGAACCACTAAAGGTACTAAAGAAACAAGAACAACAACTACTAATTCATCGGCTAATATATTTCCGAAAAGTCGAAAACTAAGTGATAAAGGCTTTGTGAAATCTTCTAAGATGTTAATGGGTAAAAGGATTGGGGTTGGTTGAATATATTTCCCGAAATAACCCAATCCCTTTTTGGTAAGACCCGCATAGAAATATGCCACTGACGTGAGTAAAGCCAAAGCAACAGTAGTATTTATATCATTCGTGGGTGCGGCTAACTCCCCATGAGGTAATTGTATGATTTTCCAAGGTAAAAGCGCTCCTGACCAATTAGAAACAAAAATAAATAGAAACATTGTTCCAATAAAAGGAACCCAGGGGCCATATTCTTCTCCAATTTGAGTTTTACTCACATCTCGAATGAATTCAAGTACATATTCGAAGAAATTCTGACCACCGGTCGGAATGGTTTGTGGGTTCCGAACAGTTAGAGTAGCTGAACCCAATAAGATAGCAATTACAACCCAAGAAGTAATAAGTACTTGGCCGTGGACTTGAAAACCTCCTATTTTCCAATAGAAATGTTGGCCTACTTCCACACCAGAAATATCGTATAACCCCTTTAGTGTGTTGATAGAACAGGATAGAACATTCATATTGCCCTCTTAAAAAAATATAGCTTTAAAGAAAATTATTTTTATTCAAACGTCTCTTTCTCTACGTGACTACTTGAATCCCATATATATATTTATAATACCAATTAAATTCTTGAATACAACGAATAACATAATATCCCCAGTTTTTTATCTCTTTTTTGAGATCCAAAAAGAGTATCTGAGATTCATAATATAGTAACTGATTACAAAATTCTATGAAATTTCCAAAGTAAGTTAAGTTTTTTATCTTATTATTAAATTATATGATTATGAATTACGGATTTCTTATATAACTAGAACGCCCTTCACGAATTGCGAATACTAATTTGTTAATAATTAATCGAATTGAAGATATAGCGTCATCGTTGGCTGGAATCGAAATATCTGCAAGATCGGGGTCACAATTTGTATCGATTAAACAAATTGTTGGAATTCCCAAAGTGATACATTCTTGAAGAGCCGTATATTCTTCGTGTTGATCAATGATGATTACAATATCTGGTAACCCCGTCATATATTTAATCCCGCCCAGATATGTTTGCAAGTGAGATAATTGTCTTTTCAACACGGCCGCATCTCTTTTCGGAAGACGATGGAGTCTCCCTGTTTTTTGTTCTGTTCTCAAGTCTCTAAACTTATGAAGTCTCGTTTCTGTAGTGGACCAATTCGTTAACATACCGCCAAGCCATTTTTTATTAACATAATGACACCGAGCCCTTATTGCAGCCCATGCTACTAGATCAGCTGCTTTATTTTTAGTGCCAACGATTAAGAATTGTTTTCCCTTACTTGCTGCATCAAAAACCAAATCACAGGCTTCTGATAAAAAACGAGCGGTTCTAGTAAGATTTATAATATGAATACCTTTACGCTTTGCAGAAATATAAGGGGCCATTTTAGGATTCCATTTCCTAGTACCATGT